TGCAACAGCCCTTCCTATCTGATAGAAAAGGATCCCATGATCCTGAACCGATCTTACCTGGGATCGCAAATCCCAAGTTTGTCTATGAAGAGCGGATCTAATTGTATTAGTGTCTATAATGGATTTCTTCTGTGTAATACTAATCGCTAAGGCCTCATTGGTAAGTGCTACAAGATCTCGTGCATTGGAACCCATGGTTATGGACCCGAATTCATTAGTATGGAACATTTTCTTTTCCAAGTGAAATCCCCTAGTATATGAAAGATTGAAAAAGTGCTTTCGTTGTTGTGGAATAAGAAGCCTTCGTATCTTAATGCATGTATTTAATTTATTCGGAACTATTAGAGCGGGATCCACTTTTTGGGGAATATGAGTCGAAGCAATAACAAGAATATTTCTAGTGGAACATCTTTCACAATCCCTGGATAGATAGTTCGCTAATAGACCGAGGGATAAGTAATTCGACTCATTCACATCCAGATCATGAATGTTTGGAATCCATATTATGCAAGGAGACATTGCTTTTGCTAATTCGAATTGAAGGGTGATATAAAATCGGTCTATTTCCGGCATAATATCCATAGTTAGCGCATTCATCAGAGTTAGCAGCTCCAGCTCCGTATCGAGGTCACGATCGATATCGTCACTAGCATCAATCTCGTCACTATCATCAATATTGTCACTATCATCAATATTGTCACTATCATCAATATCGATATCATCAATAAGAAAACCTTGAAACTTGTTATCCAGGAACTTGTTCAGAAATACCAAAGGAACATAGGAGTTTGTCGCTAGGTATTTGACCAAATAGGAGCGTCCAGTTCCTATAGAACCTATCACTAAAATACCCCTAGAGGGGGATAGGGCTAAGCGGAGCGAAAAGGGTTTTTCATGAGACGGTAAATGAAAACTATTAGCCCCACACGAGGTTTGTGAATAAGTGATTGTCTGATAATGAGCAAGGAATATCCGTCTTTCTGCTAAACAGGATGTATTGAACTCATAATTCATTAGACACTTTTTATGAATGTCAACTAAATATCGTAAGTAAATTGCTCCCGGGTGTTCAATCATTTGATAACCAGAGTCGTTCTTTGATAAATGATCACTAGATAAATAATCACTATGAGTCAGACTCAATAGAATTTGATCAATCCCTTTTTCTGTCGTTAAGGTGGAGAACTGAACCAAAAATTCTCTTTCTTCATCATCAATCGAATCACTGTTCGCGACCCAGGATTCAATTTTATCATCAATCCAATCACTGTTCACGTTTTTTCTTTTTCTTATCAATGAATAGATCTCTTTACTTGTATGACTTAGATGTCTCGTATTTCTCGAAAAAGTGATTCGATTGGTGGGATTTGGTATGATACTTATGAGATCGATGAGATTGATATTCAAATATTTCTTCTTAGAACGGATTGATTTGACCCCATAAGCGGGATCACCACCCAATAGCATGTTGCCGCCAGAAACAGAACCCCGGATTTCTTCTAGAGAATCTCCTAATTGTTCCAGAGCAACTAGAAAGAGATTCTTTAACCAGAAAGAATTCAGTTCAGATGTAGGATACCTATCCAGAAGTTTTCGCAACTCAATCATGTATGGTGGAATCATCAAAGATTTGACCTTTTCGAACTCTGTCTGTAACTCACTAGAGGCTCGGGAAACAAAGAGAAGATGTGTACGAACGAGATATCCAACAACAAGAAGAAGGAAAAGGATTGAATAGAGGAACTCATGAACATTTGGCAATCTCAGATGTGTCGATATCAATGGTGACTCATTATTTCGATGAATCATTTCTTCGAACATAAGAAAATTATGTAAACACTTTCTCGAAATCTCGCTTATCAGATTCCATTGTGGAAGACACCCTTTTTTCTGAAGAATTCGCCATGATATATCTGATCCATACATAATATCATGAAAAATGGATACAAATTTTTGACTGTTACTTAGTATCGGCAATAGGTCTGAAAAAGTCTCTAAAAATAAAAAATTTAGATATTTGTACCCTGCCGAAGTAAGGAACCATGGCATATATGTTTGGAATAGATTCCTTTTTGAGAGAGTTGAAAAAGCACTATCTCGTTGAAAGGTTCTATACATCTGCCCTTTCTCAACGCATTTCTTTAGACAAAGACTCCGTTTTTTCCTATTTTCGGATGGTAAATCTTTCTCAGAACATGGAGTGTGAATCAAACTCATGTTTGAATTGAAATTGAGATACTGATGCAAGTTCTTCCCTTCTGAATCAGATAGATTCAGATCTGAAAGAGGTTGACAATAAGTTCTTTCCAAATGGACTATTTCTCCCTCTGTTAGAGGTGTTCCAGAAATGTCTGCGATCGAATAAATAGCTCTACGAACGAATGGATCGGATCGAATTGGAAACTGGAAATATTTGTACAAGTTATACGTTTCGTCACCACTTTGTGGAAAATCCTTAGGTATGAATATGTTAGATACCTGTGACTCGATTGGTGAAATA